TAAATTCAATTTTAATAAAGTAGAAAGGGGCGTATTCTCGGTTCTAAGGTCAATTAAAAAAAAAAAAAGAATCAAAGAACTTATTTTAAAATTTTTACATATTCATTCAAAAAAAGTTATATGTTTTGACTGAAGTTAGATAATTGAGTTCTTTTTATCTTTCTCTATTTTTGTTCATACCACCTATAATGATTGATAATTCACAAATTTTCAATTGAATTTTTTTAATTCTTGGAACTAGTTATCTTTCTCTATTTCTAAAAAAAAAAATTCAATTGAAACTTAGGGAAGTACTTTAGAAACATATGTATAAAAAAACATATTTTATTGAGTCCCTTCATGCCTACTATAACTAGTTATTTCGGTTTTCTACTAGCAGCTTTAACTATAACCTCGGTTCTATTTATTGGTCTAAGCAAAATACGACTTATTTGAAATTAATTGAATGCAGATTTGTTTATAAAAAAGTATTTCGGTAGTATTTCATATGTTCGATAGTTCCTTACCGTGTTAATTACCCAATTTTGGTCGTTGAGCTTCATCGGCAATACAGATTAAGAGCTAGGAATAGATAGTACCTCTCTTTTCTCCCTTTCAAAAATGAAAACAAAAGAAAATTGAAATGATTGAAGTTTTTTTATTTGGAATCGTCCTAGGTCTAATTCCTATTACTTTGGCTGGATTATTCGTAACTGCTTATTTACAATACAGACGTGGTGATCAGTTGGACTTTTAATTAATTAACATCTCGTTTTTTTTACTGACCTCCTTCTTGCTTTCCTATGCGGGAGGTCTAATTCAGATTGCTGCTCCGTAATTTTCGAACAGTGGAATTTTGACACAATCTAATAAACAAGAGTGAAACCACGCTCTGTAGGATTTGAACCTACGACATTGGGTTTTGGAGACCCACGTTCTACCGAACTGAACTAAGAGCGTTTTGCTTTTTTTTTTCTAAAAAACGAAAAGGCTAGAAAGAGGGCATTCTTTAACCCGACTCGGTTTTGTCCGTATATACTATATTATACATAGTATATCATAAATTTCAGAATTATATGTATGTCCGATTTTATTAAAAAAATTTCTCAAAATAGATACCTCGTTACTGCTCTTCTGAGCAGTAATAGGTAGGGATGACAGGATTTGAACCCGTGACATTTTGTACCCAAAACAAACGCGCTACCAAGCTGCGCTACATCCCTTTCAATTGGTTTACAGTGTCATTGTAGAGAATTCCTGTCTTGTTTTCCACATCCTTCTTCTTTTTTATTGGTATATCAAATTCATTTCTTTTTTTTTTTTTCTCATATTTCTCATATCAGATAACAAAGATATAATTCAAAAATTGACTTTTTTTTACAAAAATTCTCTCAATTTCAATTTTACATAAATAGGCGTTTACGTTTTCAAATGGAATCTATAAGATCATTCTAGTACACAATATTAAAATTTTAATTTTGAAAGCGGGGGGACGGAAGTTACGTATACAAATACAAGAACTTCTTAATTACATGTACATCTGTAGTTATATATATTACTATATATAATGTAATACAATAAAGAAGAAAGAAGGAGGATTTCAAATGCGAGATCTAAAAACATATCTTTCCGTAGCACCGGTACTAAGTACTCTATGGTTCGTTTCGTTAGCAGGTTTATTAATAGAGATTAATCGTTTATTTCCAGATGCATTAACATTTCCTTTTTTTTGATTCTAGTTATTAACATCAGAAAGGGGTGAAAAATTTAGAGATACAATCAACGATCGGGGACTAATCCCCCCCCACCTTTTCTAATTCGTTTTTTAGAATAAATAAATTAGAAAAGGTGGAGGGGGTCATAAAAACGAGGGTTCAGGATCCAATTAAATTAGTAAATAGAACGAAAAAAAGTGTTGCTAGGGAAAGAGTATCCTATGAGATACTTAAAAACAATACTGTACAAAGATTTTAAATATCGTTTTCACAAAATCATTGTATTACTTATTATTATTTTTTTTTTTATTACTAATTAATAAAATATTCATTGCAACGAAATATTTCAGAATTTTTTTTAGTTAACAGCTTCTATTTTTTTTGTTCTTTCTGGATCCTAAAAAGAAAATAGAAGATTGAGGTGAATCATAAATCCAAAGGAGGTTTCATGGCCAAGGGTAAAGATGTTCGAGTAACAATTATTTTGGAATGTACCAGTTGTGTTCGAAATGATATTAAGAAAGAATCCGCGGGAATTTCCAGATATATTACTCAAAAGAATCGGCATAACACCCCTAGTCGATTGGAATTGAGAAAATTCTGTCCCTATTGTTATAAACATACAATTCACGGGGAAATAAAGAAATAGATCAAATTGAGTGCTTGTATTTAAGAACAGGAATAATGCTAGTATCTATATATTATTACATATATATAAATATAAACAAATAAATCAATAGAAAGAAATCTAATCCTATATTCTTAATTCTATATAGAAAATAGAAACTCTATCCTATATAGAAATAGAAATAGTTTTGATTTTGATCCGACCAAAATTAGGATTTTAGAGATAAGGACTAAAAAATTATGAATAAATCTAAGCGACTTTTTACTAAATCCAAGCGATCTTTTCGTAGGCGTTTGCCCCCGATCCAATCGGGGGATCGAATTGATTATAGAAACATGAGTTTAATTAGTCGATTTATTAGTGAACAAGGAAAAATATTATCTAGACGGGTGAATAGAGTTACTTTAAAACAACAACGATTAATCACTATTGCTATAAAACAAGCTCGTATTTTATCTTTGTTACCTTTTCTTAATAATCAGAAACAATTTGAAAGAAGTGAGTCGACCCCTAGAACTACTAGCCTTAGAACTAGAAAAAAATAGACTTATTCTGGAATTGAATAACAATTCCAATCTGAAGGAATTAAAAAAGAGATTAATGTTTTGTTCAAAAAATCCAATCAAGAATCAAAATTAGATTGTTACGTCTGTGTCTATCATAAAAAAAAAAAAAGAAAAGAATCGTCGAAAAGAAAAAGAATACCTCGTTTTTTAGCGATTATATACTCTCGTTTTGTTTTGACGATTTTTTTTATAATACTAATTTCTACTCTACCTTCCCCGAGCTCATTCTCCTTAGAACTCTATTTCAAATATTTTCGTGTATTTCTTTCCAATCCCCTTATTTTTTTATGTCATTCGAAATTGTATAAAGACAACTCCTATTTAATAGAGCTATTTGTGCAAGTATTTTCCGATTAAGAAGTAATTGCTTCTTGTACAGATTGTGTATGAATTGGTTATAACTATAGAATACCCCCATTTCGTGAATTACGGCATTTATTCGAGTGATCCATAAACGGCGAAAATCTCTTTTTCTTTTACCCCTATCCCGATGAGCCGAAACTAAAGCTCTTATTCTCTGTTGAGTCATAGTTCGTGTAAGTCGTGAATGAGCCCCTCGAAAGCTTGATGCAAATAAACGAAGTTTTGTTCTACGCCTCCGAGCTATATATCCGCGTTTAATTCTAGTCATTGAATAAATCAAACTTTGATGAATAACTAATTCTTTTTTTTTTTTTAGTTATTCTTTTCCCCTTTACTAGTCTATTAATAACCAAACGAATTATTCCAATGTATAAAAAAAATTCCAATGGCTTTTGCTACTCTAACCTTCCCCACCACTATTTTTTGCTAGGTATTTTCCTTTGCTTTGAAAGGATAAATTCCCTTGATATAAAAAAATAGAATAACTACAAAAAGTAGTAAATAGAATTGGATAAATAGTGGGTTCCATCGTTTCTATGGTTACTTCTAAAACGGTGAGGTCCTCTCTATACACCGGAGCTCCTTCTTTTAATTAATCAATACTATTGGTAACTTGTACAATTCACATTCTTTGGCTCTACCCCCATGAATATTCCAGTAATAGGTCTTTCACAATGAGATCCCCTTTATACAGTAACGGTATTTCATTTTTAAAATTGATTAGGTCATTTACCCTGTTAGTCCGTTCTTTTCTTTCAAGAGTGGAATCTTTTTTCTAAAAAATGGAATTTCCCCCGCTTAATGGATAATCATTTGTTATCATTGGGGGTTTTCTAAAAAATGGAGTTGATTGGATTTGCACCACTGTAAACCATAAGTTTCAGACACAATAGAATATATGAACGATCTATATTTTTTAAATAATGAATCGAGTTCCGCCATTCTATTTTATTCACAGGTACTGATCCTTGATATTTCAAAAAGAATTTCCTTTTTATTTTTTATGTCTCAGTCTATGATCTAAACGAGTCGCACATACACCCGAGTACATGTTCCTCGTCGCTGAGGGCATCCCCGAAGCGCTGGGGATTTCGTGACGTTTCGGATTGGCTGTCTTGTATTTCTAATAAGTTGTTTAATGGTTGGCATACGGAATCATATAAATAATGGGCTGGTTTAGATTAGTTCTAACCGGCTAATTCTGAATTACTTCTCGTCAAGATTCTCTTCAATAAAAAAAAATATTGAAGAGAATATGAAACTAAACCTTTAATCTAAAAAGATATAAAATTAGAAATTGTAGATTTGCATGAAATCGCTCCTTTTTTTTATTGAACCGCTACAAGATCAACAATTCCATGAGCTTGGGCTTCTGTTGCTGACATAAAAACATCCCTTTCCATGTCTTCGGATACAACCCATATAGGTTTGCCCGTTCTTTGTACATAAACCCTTGTGATGGTTTCGCGAAGTTTTAGTAATTCTTCCGCTTCCAAGATAAATTCTCCCGTTTGTGCCTCATAAAACGAACTAGCGGGTTGGTGGATCATTACCCTGATGATATAATAGAAAAGGTTTTTCTATTTCGCAGAATGAGGCGGGATAACAAAAAAACAAAACGAGAAAATTGAATAACCGTACAGGCTTTTTTTGTGCATACGGCTCCACAATGGAATTGACTTTTCCTTTTGGCGAAAGAAAACAAAATAGAGGTTATATTATACGCAGATCCAGAAATCATCCAATTACCATCCTTCTTTTTTTGTAGGAGTTAAAAAAATACTATGATGGTTCCGTTGCTTTATATATCATTTTTTTGATTCGTCTATGATTTAGCAATCCCAAAGTGTCTTTTTTTTATAAATTTTGTAAATAAGCTTCCGGTGTGAAAACAAAGTTTGTGACGCTGAAATGTGCCCAAATAGGTAAGATATCATTTGAAATACCTCTTCCTTATCTCATACTACTCTTTCAATATATAATCTAATTTTTTTGAATCTAAAAAATTTCATATTGAATTCGAAGTGCCATGCTATTATTACTTAACTAATTCATATTTCCGATGGCGAAGGCATAGTACTTTTTTCTCGAAAAAAAAACTCATTGGCGCCAAGCGTGAGGGAATGCTATACGTTTGGTAATTTCTCCTCCGACCAGGATAAAGGATGCTATTGAAGCGGCCAATCCCATGCATATTGTCTGTACATCGGGTCGCACAAATTGCATAGTATCATAAATAGCCATTCCAGATATTACCCATCCACCAGGCGAGTTGATAAACAAATAAAGATCTTTGGTATCTTTTTCTATACTGAGATATATCATAAGACTAATAAGTTGATTCGAGATTTCGGTATCAACCTCTTGGCCTAAAAAAAATAATCTTTCTCGATAAAGTCGGTTGATTAGGATAAAATTTTATTCCTTAGGAGCCGTACAGGCACCTTTTGGTGCATACGGTTCAACAAAAATTATGAAAAAATCAATGTGTCGATTCCAACCTCTCCTTTTTTCATAGAAGGTTTTTCTTTCTAACTTATAACGGAAGGGCTTGCTCCCAAAAGTAAAAGAAAAATTGAGTTTTGTCGCCTTTTATTAGATATTAGAATCCTCTAATAAAACGATTGATTAAGCCTGTGAGACTCATTTGATTCATTGATATGTTTTTACATCGAGATTCAGTTGAAATGGCGATGGTTTTTTCTTGTTCCTGAACGGGCTTCTTCCTTTTTTTATTCCATTTTTTAGGTTTATGCTCTACCCCGAGTAAAAGGAAAAATTTGCCCGATTTTGATTTGCACATATAGGACAAATGAACCAAATACCGCGTCTTTTTTTACTACTCCTTCTTTTTTTTTTCAATTCATTTCTTTCACATGTCTTCTGTCAAATAGTCAACAAATTTTGAATTATATTATTTGATTTGAGCAACAGTTTTAGATCACCCTGTTTCAATTTTTTATAGAATTTTTATCAGAATTTTGCATATCATATAAGTAGTAATTATAAAAATATTATATATTAATTATCAATTGGGTTTTTGCTAAACGGAGCCTGGATACTTCATTTTATTAGTCCGATCACGTAAACCATAAAAAATTTTTGATAATCTAATATCAATCTAAATACTCCCTGCATTTAATTCCACTTTATTTTTTGCGCTTCGCATTACAAATTTTTGATAATTCAATCAATCTTTTTGAGCGAAACAGAGGATATCTCGATCGAGGGAGAAAATGGGGAAATCCCATATAGCCCGATATATCTGACAAGTCGCACTATATGTCAACCCAAGATGTATCTCCTTCTCCAGGACTTCGAAAAGGTACTTTTGGAACGCCAATAGGCATGAAATGAAAAAAAAAGAGAATGAAGTTCTCTATGTCACTTTGATGTGGAAACGTAAGATTGGGGTTTCGGTTTTTAAGACTATTATCTTTTTTTCCTACTTTATTAATATTAATCATATTTAAATTAATGATATTTAATACATTAAGTTGAATAAGCTAAAATATAATATAAAATAAAAGGAAAGTAAGAGAGAATGAATAAAACTAAAGGGATTTTTTTACGAACGGGTTTCCGAATGAGCAACAACAATAGCTATCTTGGTTCATATAAAATAGGATTCACCCCCATTGCGTATTGGTACTTATCGGATATAGAATAGATCCGCTTCCCTTTTTTCTATGAATTGAATTGTTCCATTATTACTAACAGAATAGAACAAATATTAATCCTTTCTCCGAAATAATTGGGGGGTACGTAGCATAGTTTTTTCCAATGCAATAAAGTTACATAGTGTCTATTTTTCGTTGATAAAGGGGTATTTCCATGGGTTTGCCTTGGTATCGTGTTCATACTGTTGTATTGAATGATCCCGGTCGTTTACTTTCTGTTCATATAATGCATACTGCTCTGGTTGCTGGTTGGGCCGGCTCGATGGCTCTATATGAATTAGCTGTTTTTGATCCCTCCGACCCCGTTCTTGATCCAATGTGGAGACAAGGTATGTTCGTTATACCTTTCATGACTCGTTTAGGAATAACCAATTCGTGGGGTGGTTGGAATATTACAGGAGGGACTATAACGAATCCGGGTCTTTGGAGTTACGAAGGGGTAGCCGCTGCACATATCGTGTTTTCTGGCTTGTGCTTCTTGGCAGCTATTTGGCATTGGGTATATTGGGATCTAGAAATTTTTTGTGATGAACGTACAGGAAAACCTTCTTTGGATTTGCCCAAGATTTTTGGAATTCATTTATTTCTTTCAGGAGTGGCTTGCTTTGGTTTTGGCGCATTTCATGTAACAGGATTATATGGTCCTGGAATCTGGGTATCCGACCCTTATGGACTAACCGGAAAGGTCCAACCCGTAAACCCGGCGTGGGGCGTGGAGGGTTTTGACCCTTTTGTTCCGGGAGGAATAGCCTCTCATCATATTGCAGCAGGGACGTTGGGTATATTAGCGGGCCTATTCCATCTTAGTGTTCGTCCGCCTCAACGTCTATACAAAGGATTACGTATGGGCAATATTGAAACCGTCCTTTCCAGTAGTATTGCTGCTGTCTTTTTTGCCGCTTTTGTTGTTGCTGGAACTATGTGGTATGGTTCTGCAACTACTCCCATCGAATTATTTGGTCCTACGCGTTATCAATGGGATCAGGGATACTTTCAACAAGAAATATATCGAAGAGTTAGTGCTGGATTGGCTGAAAATCAAAGTTTATCAGAAGCTTGGGCTAAAATTCCTGAAAAATTAGCTTTTTATGATTATATTGGTAATAATCCAGCAAAAGGTGGGTTATTCCGAGCGGGTTCAATGGACAATGGGGATGGAATAGCTGTTGGATGGTTAGGCCACCCCGTCTTTAGAAATAAAGAAGGGCGTGAACTTTTTGTACGTCGTATGCCTACTTTTTTTGAAACATTTCCAGTTGTTTTGGTAGACGGAGACGGAATTGTTAGAGCCGACGTCCCGTTTAGAAGGGCAGAATCAAAATATAGTGTCGAACAAGTAGGTGTAACTGTTGAGTTTTATGGTGGTGAACTCAATGGAGTGAGTTATAGTGATCCCGCAACTGTGAAAAAATATGCTAGACGGGCTCAATTGGGTGAGATTTTTGAATTAGATCGTGCGACTTTGAAATCCGATGGTGTTTTTCGTAGCAGCCCAAGAGGTTGGTTTACGTTTGGCCATGCTTCGTTCGCTCTACTTTTCTTCTTTGGACACATTTGGCATGGTTCTAGAACCCTCTTCAGAGACGTTTTTGCTGGTATTGATCCAGATTTGGATGCTCAAGTGGAATTTGGGGCATTCCAAAAACTTGGAGATCCAACTACAAAACGACAAGCAGTCTGATGCAACATTGCTTTTTTTCTTCTAGTTTCTGTTTGCGATTTTATTTACTAGGTAGGGTACTGTAGGAATCTTTATTTAAATCGCTACCGTTTCTTTGACTCTTTTTCTTTCTTTATCCAGAGGGATACCCCCAAGTAAACAAAACAGGTATGAAAGCTATAATTGTAAACCACGATCAAATTTATGGAAGCATTGGTTTATACATTTCTCTTAGTATCCACTTTAGGGATAATTTTTTTCGCTATTTTTTTTCGGGAACCACCTAAAATTGAAACTAAAAAATGAAATAATTTTTCATTATCTTCATTGACGTAATCAGCCTCCAAATATTTGGAGGCTGATTACGTCAACTAGTCCCCGTGTTCCTCGAATGGATCTCTTAGTTGTTGAGAGGGTTGCCCAAAGGCAGTATATAGAGCATACCCAGTAAAACTTACAAGTAACCCAGATATAAAGATGGCGACTAGGGTTGCTGTTTCCATTATTATAGAATTGAAAGACCACACTGGATCTATGCTAAGATCATTTATTTACAACGGAATGGTATACAAAGTCAACAGATCGTAATGAATACAAAATAAGATTTATGGCTACACAAACTGTTGAGGATAGTTCTAGATCTGGTCCAAGAAGCACTACTGTAGGGAAGTTATTGAAACCATTGAATTCCGAATATGGTAAAGTCGCTCCTGGATGGGGAACGACCCCTTTGATGGGTGTTGCAATGGCTCTATTTGCGGTATTCCTGTCTATTATTTTGGAGATTTATAATTCTTCTGTTCTACTGGATGGAATTTCAATGAATTAGACTGAGAAGAATCTTGAAGTTATAGCTTTTAGCTCGATACAAAAAAGTAAAATATGTAGGTCTAACAATTTTAGCCTATTCGCCTTTGGTAGTTCGACCGCAAAATTTTTTTCTGCATTGTATATTTCCGGAATATGAGTGTGTGACTTGTTAGAATTGACCCTATGGATAGTACAGAGAATGAGGTCTGTCATCTTTATCAAGATGGTTTTACTTCGTCGGATATTCATTCGAGTATCTGGAGCACGAAATAGATCAAATAGATCACAAAGTATTCGAACTATGATTCATACTTAATACTCAGACCTCGTAGCCGGACTTCTTTCCGTTCTATCTTATAAACTTTAATAAATCAAAATATTTTTCTGCTTTTAAACTCTTATTTGGATCAAAGGACAAACGCTTCTTTGTATTTTATGTTTTTAGTCATTATAGCTATTTTTTTGATTGAATAAGTGATGATCCAATGGTTCTCACTCAGTGAACTTTGGACTTTGAAGGTTTCATTGAATTATCGTGGTTCTCGTATGAATCTGAGGTTTCAATTGATTAGTTAAGTAGGGTCTTAACAAGAGAATTC